CAAATATAGAACCAAAATGGATGGTTTTGCGTCTATTACCAGTTCTTCCTCCTGAGTTGAGACCAATCTATCATATAGATGAGGATAAACTAGTGACCTCGGATATTAATGAAATCTATAGAAGAATTATCTATCGGAATAATACTCTTACAGATCTATTAACAACAAGTATAGCTACGCCAGAAGAATTAATAATATCTCAGGAAAAATTGCTGCAAGAAGCCGTGGATGCACTTCTTGATAATGGAATCTGCGGACAACCGATGAGGGATGATCATAATAGAGTTTACAAGTCTCTTTCAGATGTAATTGAAGGCAAAGAAGGAAGAGTTCGCGAGACTTTGCTTGGTAAACGGGTTGATTATTCAGGGCGGTCAGTGATTGTCGTGGGCCCTTCACTTTCATTACATCGATGTGGATTGCCTCGCGAAATAGCAATAGAACTTTTCCAGGCATTTGTAATTCGTGACCTAATTAGAAAACATCTTGCTTCGAACATCGGAGTTGCTAAAAGTCAAATTCGAAAAAAAAAACCGATTGTATGGGAAATACTTCAGGAAATTCTGGATGACCATCCTGTATTGCTGAATAGAGCGCCTACTCTGCATAGATTAGGCATACAGGCATTCCTGCCCATTTTAGTGGAAGGGCGTGCTATTTGTTTACATCCATTAGTTTGTAAGGGCTTCAATGCAGACTTTGACGGGGATCAAATGGCTGTTCATGTGCCTTTATCTTTGGAGGCTCAAGCAGAGGCACGTTTACTTATGTTTTCTCATATGAATCTTTTGTCTCCAACTATTGGAGATCCCATTTCTGCACCAACTCAAGATATGCTTAGTGGACTCTATTTCTTAACGAGTGGAAATCGTCGGGGTATTTGTGTAAATAGGTATAATCCATGTAATCGTATAAACTATCAAAATGAAGATAATAACTATAAGTATACAAAAAAAAAAGAACCTTTTTTTTCTAATGCCTATGATGCAATTGGAGCTTATCGGCAAAAACGCATCAATTTAGGTAGTCCCTTGTGGCTGCGGTGGCGACTAGATCAACGCGTTATTGCTGCAAGAGAAACTCCCATCGAAATTCACTATGAATCTTTGGGGACCTATTATGAGATTTATGGACACTATCTAATAGTAAGAAGTATAAAAAAAGAAATTCTTTATATATATATTCGAACCACTCTCGGTCATATTTCTCTTTATCGAGAAATAGAAGAAGCCATACAGGGGTTTTGGCAGGGCTGTTGTAATTCTATGCTACCAGGGGGAATTCGAGTCTCGCCGGGTTAACTAGGACTATAATTGCAATTGCGGAATTTCTACGTGAATCAAGATCTAGAAAAGGAAGTTTTACAATCACTGACTCAAACCCATTGTCAAATTCTACTCAGCGCAATATGGAGGTACTGATGGCAGAACGGCCCACTCAGGTCTTTCACAATAAAATGATAGACGGAACTGCCATGAAACGACTTATTAGTCGATTTATTGATCACTATGGAATAGGATATACATCACATATCCTGGATCAAGTAAAGACTCTGGGTTTCCGACAAGCTACCGCCGCATCGATTTCATTAGGAATTGATGATCTTTTAACAATACCTTCTAAAAGATGGCTAGTTCAAGACGCTGAACAACAAAGTTTTATTTTGGAAAAACACCATCATTATGGGAATGTACACGCGGTAGAAAAATTACGTCAATCGATCGAGATCTGGTATGCCACAAGTGAATATTTGCGACAAGAAATGAATCCTAATTTTCGGATGACCGATCCTTTTAATCCAGTCCATATAATGTCTTTTTCGGGAGCCAGAGGAAATGCATCTCAGGTACATCAATTAGTAGGTATGAGAGGATTAATGTCGGATCCCCAAGGGCAAATGATTGATTTACCCATTCAAAGCAATTTACGCGAAGGACTCTCTTTAACAGAATATATTATTTCTTGTTACGGAGCCCGTAAAGGAGTTGTGGATACCGCTATCCGAACATCAGATGCAGGATATCTCACGCGCAGACTTGTTGAAGTAGTTCAACACATTGTTGTACGTCGAACAGATTGCGGCACCGTCCGAGGTATTTCTGTAAGTCCTCGAAATGGAATGATGGCGGACAGGATTTTTATACAAACATTAATTGGGCGTGTATTAGCAGATCATGTATATATAGGTTCGCGATGCATTGCTACTAGAAATCAAGATATTGGAGTTGGACTTGTCAATAGATTCATAACTTTTAGAGCACAACCAATCTCTATTCGAACTCCCTTTACTTGTAGGAGTACGTCGTGGATTTGTCAATTATGTTATGGCCGAAGTCCAGCTCATGACGACCTGGTCGAATTGGGAGAAGCTGTAGGTATTATTGCAGGTCAATCTATTGGAGAACCGGGCACTCAATTAACATTAAGAACTTTTCATACCGGCGGAGTATTCACAGGGGGTACTGCAGAACATGTGCGAGCCCCTTCTAATGGAAAAATAAAATTCAACGAGGATTTGGTTCATCCGACACGTACACGTCATGGACATCCTGCTTTTCTATGTTCTAGAGACTTATATGTAACTATTGAGAGTGAAGATATTATACACAATGTGTGTATTCCGCCCAAAAGTTTTCTTTTAGTTCAAAACGATCAATATGTAGAATCAGAACAAGTCATTGCTGAGATTCGCGCGAGAACATCCACTTTGAATTTGAAAGAGAAAGTTCGAAAACATATTTATTCTGACTCAGAGGGCGAAATGCACTGGAATACCGATGTGTACCATGCACCTGAATTTACATATGGTAATATTCATCTCTTACCAAAAACAAGTCATTTATGGATATTATTAGGGGAGCCCTGGAGATCCAGTCCAGGCCCCTGTTCGATCCATAAGGATCAAGATCAAATAAACGCTTATTCTCTTTCTGTTAAGCGAAGATATATTTCTAACCCCTCAGTAACTAATAATCAAGTTAGATACAAATTTTTTAGTTCGTATTTTTCTGGTAAAAATCAAAAAGGAGATAGGATTCCTGATTATTCAGAACTTAATCGAATGACATGTACTGGTCGTTGGAATCTCAGATATTCGTCCATTCTCGAGGGGAATTCTGATTTATTGGCAAAGAGGCGAAGAAATAGAGTCATCATCCCACTCGAATCGATTCCAGAAGGAGAGAACCCACTCATACCTTCTTCGGGTATCTCAATTGAAATCCCCAGAAATGGTATTCTCCGTAGAAATAGTATTCTTGCTTATTTTGATGATCCTCGATATATAAGAAAGAGCTCGGGACTTACTAAATATGAGACTAGAGAACTTAATTCAATCGTCAACGAAGAGGATTTGATTGAATATCGAGGAGTCAATGTACTTTGGCCAAAATACCAAAAGGAAGTAAATCCATTTTTTTTTATTCCCGTGGAAGTCCACATTTTGGCCGAATCTTCTTCCATAATGGTACGGCACAATAGTATTATTGGGGTAGATACACAAATAACTTTAAATCGAAGAAGTCGGGTAGGCGGATTGGTCCGAGTGAAGAAAAAAGCAGAAAAAATTAAACTGATAATCTTTTCTGGAGATATCCATTTTCCTGGAAAGACAAATAAGGCATTCCGATTGATACCACCAGGAGGGGGAAAACAGAATTATAAAGAATACAAAAAATTGAAAAATTGGCTCTATATCCAACGAATGAAACTTTCCAGGTATGAAAAAAATTATTTTGTTTTGGTTCAACCTGTAGTCCCATATAAAAAAACAGATGGTATAAATTTAGGAAGACTTTTCCCGCCGGATCTCTTGCAGGAAAGTGATAATCTACAACTTCGAGTTGTCAATTATATCCTTTATTACGACCCAATTCTTGAAATTTGGGACACAAATATTCAATTAGTTCGGACTTGTTTAGTGCTGAACTGGGACCAAGACAAAAAGATAGAAAAGGCCTGTGCTTCCTTTGTTGAAATAAGGACAAATGGTTTGATTAGAGATTTTCTAAGAATCGACTTAGCGAAGTCCCCTATTTCGTATACCGGAAAAAGAAATGATCTGTCGGGTTCAGGATTGATCTCTGAGAATGGATCAGATCGCGCTAATGTCAATCCGTTTTCTTCCATTTATTCCTATTCCAATCCCAAGCCAAGGATTCAAGAATCCCTTAATCCAAATCAAGGAACTATTCATACGTTATTGAATCGAAATAAGGAATCTCAATCTTTGATAATTTTGTCATCATCTAATTGTTCTCGAATAGGCCCATTCAACGATGTAAAATCAACCAATGTGATAAAAGAATCAATCAAAAAGGACCTGCTCATTCCAATTAGGAATTCGTTGGGTCCCTTAGGAACAGGCTTTCCAATTTATAATTTTGATTTATTTTCCCATTTAATAACCCATAATCAGATCTTGGTAACTAACTATTTGCAACTTGATAATTTAAAACAGATTTTTCAAATACTTAAATATTATTTACTGGATGAAAATGGTAAAATTTATAATCCCTATTCGTGCAGTAACATCATTTTGAATCCATTGAATTTGAATTGGTATTTTCTCCATTACAATTATTGTGAAGAGACATCTACAATCGTTAGTCTTGGGCAGTTTCTTTGTGAAAATGTATGTATAGCCACAAAAGGACCGCATTTAAAATCGGGTCAAGTTCTAATTCTTCAAGTTGACTCTGTGGTAATACGATCGGCTAAGCCTTATTTGGCTACTCCAGGAGCAACTGTTCATGGACATTATGGGGAAATCCTTTACGAAGGAGATACATTAGTTACATTTATATATGAAAAATCCAGATCTGGTGATATAACCCAAGGTCTTCCAAAAGTGGAACAGGTGTTAGAAGTGCGTTCAATTGATTCAATATCGATGAATCTCGAAAAGAGGATTGAGAGTTGGAATAAATGTATAACAAGAATTCTTGGAATTCCTTGGGCATTCTTGATTGGTGCTGAGCTAACTATAGTGCAAAGTCGTA